CCTTACCATGGCGTTACTCTACCACTGAGTTAAAAGGGCCGTTTTATTTGATTCATGAATTATAGCCATTTTCCATTATGAGTCTACTGCATAATATATGTATATATTATGTACATCTACATGATATATACATATGTGCACATAAACATAATATATATACATGCATAGGGGTTCTTTTAGGAACGAAAAATTTGATTTACCCCTCCAAAGTGGGTAAATTTTATTTTTATATATTATAAAATTATAAAAATAAATGCAGTGAATTGTTTCAAGACCGACCCCACTTGTTTACTTTTACTAACCCATCAAAACAAGATTCACTTGATTGATACATGTAACAATCTAACATCGACATAGATTCAATAGATTTTCTTGAATCATGTGATGAGGGTATTGGTACCCTGAACTGAATTCGTATAAAAAAGAAAATTTCTATCGTTTTTGAATTTTCTGACTTAATGTGAGATAGTGATAGGCATATTTTATCTGAACAATGAACGAAGCAACGCGTTAAATTAAAATTAACGAGTTCAAATTGAAGAAATTAAGTGGTGTTTTACCCCCTTTTCTGTTCTGTCGGACCACTGCCTGAACTGATGGAATCCTATACCCCCTTTCGCTATATAAACGCTATATAAAATAGTATGGGATGGTTCATTCATGAACCATCAAATCAAAAATTCTATGGAATTAGAACATAAAAGTAGAAAAGAGTGTTCGGATCTAGTCATATCATTAGATTATATTGACAATTACAAAAAACTACTCATACTATCATCATAGTATGATGATGGTCGGGCGGATATGCCCCTATCGTCTAGCGGTTCAGGACATCTCTCTTTCAAGGAGGCAACGGGGATTCGACTTCCCCTGGGGGTACTACGAAAGGAAGTTGATCATGGATTATCTTATCAATAAGCCTAGAAGGAATTCTTCCTGGGTCGATGCCCGAGCGGTTAATGGGGACGGACTGTAAATTCGTTGGCGATATGTCTACGCTGGTTCAAATCCAGCTCGGCCCAAAAATTCGCCGCTCTATGAATATGATATAACCAATGATATAAGAAATTTGTCCTCCAGAAAAAAAATACCTGATCCGTAAAGTATAAAGTAAAAGAGAAAGAGTCCTTTTTTCTTTCTCTATCCATGTTTTTATGATTCGTTCTGATCTTTCTAACGATCTCGAATTAATATTAATTAAAGCAAAGATTATGAATAGGAAAGGAAAAACCGTTTTTTCTCATTGAAAGGTTGATTATCCATTTTTGGCAATAAAAAACGCAGGTTACTAGTAAATAGTACATATCTATGTGTATATGATATTAATTAGTATATCATTCCTGTCTCTGTTACAACACGATGAAGAAAATGGTTTTTTGAAACCATTAAGAATATGTATACTATACACCTTGCCGGGATTGTAGTTCAATTGGTCAGAGCACCGCCCTGTCAAGGCGGAAGCTGCGGGTTCGAGCCCCGTCAGTCCCGAACTAGGATCCGATCCGATGAATGGAGAAATTTATTTCTCCATTTTCACAGAAAATGGAGACAGGAAGCAAGATCTAATCCTCAGTGGGGATCCTTATTTCTTTTGTTTTTCATTTCGCATTTATCATCTGATAGTATTCCTATATTTACTATTTTAAGATATACTCGTCTGACTTTCTTTTTCGATTTTCTTGATGAATGAAATAGAATAGAGTGCCCCTATTTTTACTGGGAATACATACACAAATTCTATTCATTTATTGTACGATACACAAGGAACTTAACATAATTACCTCAACAGAGTACTTGTCGGGTTAAACCCCCCAACTTTGTTTGTGTATCCTCAATGACTAATTGGAAACAATCTATCTCATTTTCATTCAAATGGCACACTAAATTTTTGATGTATGCCTTCCAGTTCTAATTGAAGAAAGAGATACTAATTAAATAAAAGAGAAGACCAAGCAACAACCCTTTTTATTTTATTAAATTTGTTTTGTTGAAATTATATTAGATCTTTTATACTTAACCTGTCCTTTTTCCATCTTACTTCCACTCTTTGGATCTGTGTATGATCCATAGAATATCAGTCATATAATACCTCATAATTGTATGTATAAGTATATAACGAAGGAGGAGTATATAAGGAAGACGATAGGGTTATTTATAGAAAAGAAAAAGTGGAAAAGAATGAAAATTCAACGGGATTCCCGATCCAATAAAGAATCCCCTTTCGGATTTAGTATGGATAAAGGATCTTCCTATGTTATACTATTCAATTCTCGACGATGGATCGATTTGGTAGATCAGATATTGTTATTCATAATATTGATCCGATTCAGTATCATCAGGATGCAATTCATCCCATTGAATTTACAGTTACAGGAATCAAATTTCTCATCTCTATGGGATTAGATCCCGAGTTATTGCAAAGTAAAAAAAACAATGAGATTATGGAAGTCAATATTCTCGCATTTATTGCTACTGCACTGTTCATTCTAGTTCCTACTGCTTTTTTACTTATCATCTACGTAAAAACAGTCAGTCAAAATGATTAATTTGACTGAAACTTGAATTAAATTATTAGATCAATGATCTAAGAAATGAAATAAACGGATTCAAACTCCAAGTCTTAAATAAAATGATCTCGCTGGAATCATAAGTATCTGAGATAATAAGTATCTGAGATAGTAGTATCTGAGCCGAGATAGTATGGTAGAAAGAATTATATATAATTCTTTCTACCATACTATCTAGTATTGTATAGTATTTACTATCATATTAATAATTTTCGTAGAAAGTATGTATTGCCCTAATCTAACATAATTAGAATATTAGAATAGCGGAACGACTTTCTGTTCTCTTAGAACAGTAAAAGTAAAGAAAGAGGGAAACAAATAAAGAAAAAAAGAAAAACCATAAATGGGTTTTTCGTTGTAATATCCATAATTCTGGTAAGAGCTGGTTTATCAAAATAGAATATTTAGGAAGAATTCGGTTGGAAAAAATCTCTTATCATGTGTAGATTTGAGTTTCGAAATACAACTATAGTAATCATTTATTGTTTGTTTGATCCAATGGTTATTATTCATTATTGTAATTGTATTTTCTTATTCATTACTGTATTTCAGTATAATTTTGAAACACAGACATTCTTTTTTAAAGTTTCGCAAAAGGATCAATTAAACAATTGATACAATTCAATTACTCAATTAGCAGTACCCCTAGAGTCCACTCCTTCCCCAAACTACGAGTGAGAGGGAAAATGTAAAGACTACCATTAAAGCAGCCCAAGCGAGACTTACTATATCCATATGAATTATGTCTCCTATCTCTATGAAGGAATTATTCCATTATTGATCAATAATCATAGTGGAATCAATGACGCAGAGTCAAAATATAATTCTGATTTAAGTCTATTAATGAACCAATCCAATGAATCTACTCGTAACAAGATTATACGATTTCTGGTAGAATCGGGAAGCATTAAGACCTATTGGTTGTTACCCCTTTTTCATAAGCAAAAGACATCAAAATATACCATCAAGATAAATGATTATCTATCAGATACCTATACCTCTATTTCCTATTTGATCTAAGCCTTACTGTTTTTCTTTCTGTGAAAGAGTGGGGAGACACCATCACCAGTATTACATACATTCTTTCTTTTTTTCGTAACTTGACTTTTACTATTTTGACTCTATAAGAATAAGAAAGAATAAGAGTTGACCAACTATCCTGATTGAATGTTTGAGTACTCAGAGACTCTCGTGAGTCTGGATACAAAGTATCTTCAGTTCTTTCCACAACTTCTAAATGGATTTCCCATCAGCCTATCCAATCTAATTCCAGACAGAGTCAGTAGACACAACTAACTTTAGTAGTGGTAGTGTAAGATAATTAGGAATTCTTGAGAGGTTTTTGTACAATCTCTTCTTCAATCCTAGGAGCAAAAATGGAGTGTCCTTTAGGAACCTTTGGATACCAAGATTTCCGATCTCTTACTTTCGTAGTTGTGAATCCCAGATTTTGATAAAAAATTTACTTTTTTTTTTATAGAACTACAGATTCTATAAAAAAGTATCGATAGGCTTATCCTTTCCTTTTGCCTCTTCTTTTCCGGGGACGGAATTCGTCGAGTTAAATCAGCGGAATAAGAAATCCCAAGTTTTTGTTGATGAGGCGACACCCAGATTTGAACTGGGGATAAAGGATTTGCAGTCCCCCGCCTTACCGCTTGGCCATGTCGCCAAACCAAATCCGATACAAAATGGATAAAATAGTATCTATGTATATTCTATTCCTAATTTAATTCTTTTTTTTTTATTATTGGTTATTGGATCCTATTTAGATTATTCTCTTCGATTGGTTATATCTCAAAACACACCCCTTAAAAACTCTCCTTCTCTTTCTATTGATAAGATCAAAAATAGATTTCCGGTCACAGACTGAAAAATTGAGGGTAAATTGGAACCATTAACTATTTGTTTTTGTTTTGAAGTAGTGAAAGGTTCTTCAATTTATATCTCAAATTGTTGCCTTTCCTTAATGGCATAACAAAATCCAATTTTTTTATGGCTAATCAGTATCGATTATTTTCAATAATCAATCTTTTTAAATTTCAATTATAACAATCATATAACAATCAATTATAACAATATATATGTCTATATGTAAACCCCCCAAAAACAGAAATTGTTATACAGATACCGGGCGGGACGGGTCTTTCTTATGTACATATCCTATATCCCTATAGGGAATCGTCGTGCTTTAGCTTTATTTTTTCTATTGCATATAGAAAATGAAAAAAAAGAATTATGATATAGTGCAACCTGGCCTCTGTTAGCACAAGTGAAATTACTATAAAAGATGTGATATGCAGATGGGTAGATAGCTATATCGGCATGCACTTAATAAATACTACTCCTATTACGCAATTCAATCATATTCTATATATTCTACTAGTTCTACTAGAAAAAATAAAAAAAGAATCCGAAAAGTTTTTTGAACATGAAATTAAGTATGCTAAAAAGGGAAACTCTATATTGCTCCTGTCTTTCTTTATCTCATTCATAGAGATTCGATTTCATCCCGAATCCATTTATTTTTTTGGTACCCAATAAATCTGATCGTAATATCATAATAATAGGTAGAAATTGGATGAATTTTTATATGGAATATAAAACTCCATAAATGTAAATGACAGAATTTTTCTGGGAATGCTTTATTAATTCATTTCCTTTTGTACCTGTCGCAAATTCGAACTTGCGCCGAAAATGTTCTTCATTCTTCTGTCTCATTTCCGTTCATACGTATGAAATACATATATATAGGGGTTGGCTAAGATTTCATGTGATTCAGTAAACAGAATATACATTCCATCATTGCTAGATCGATCCGATCCGTATGGTTCGATAAATAGTGAGCTAATAATGGAATTTTTTCGATAAACAGGAAACTTAAAATTGAGATGCTCCGTAATGATGGAAATGAAGGAATGTCCACAATACCTGGATTTAGTCAGATCCAATTTGAGGGATTTTGTAGGTTCATTAATGAGGGCTTGGCGGAAGAACTTCATCAGTTTCCAAAAATTGAAGATACAGATCAAGAAATTGAATTTAAATTATTTGTAGAAAGATATAAATTGGTAGAACCCTTGATAAACGAAAGAGATGCTGTGTATGAATCACTCACATATTCTTCTGAATTATATGTACCCGCGGGATTAATTTGGAAAACCGGCAGAGATATGCAAGAACAAACCGTTTTTATTGGAAACATTCCTCTAATGAATTCCCTGGGAACCTCTATAGTAAATGGAATATACAGAATTGTGATCAATCAAATATTGAAAAGTCCTGGTATTTATTACCGTTCAGAATTGGACCATAACGGAATTTCTGTCTATACCAGCACTATAATATCAGATTGGGGAGGAAGATCGGAATTAGAAATTGATAGAAAAGCAAGGATATGGGCCCGTGTGAGTAGGAAACAAAAAATATCTATTCTAGTTCTATCATCAGCTATGGGTTCGGATTTAAGAGAACTTCTAGATAATGTTTGTTACCCTGAAATTTTCTTGTCTTTCCCGAATGATAAGGAGAAAAAAAAGATTGGGTCAAAAGAAGATGCTATTTTTGAATTTTATCGACAATTTGCTTGTGTAAGCGGGGATCCAGTATTGTTTGAGTCCTTTTGTAAGGAATTACAAAAGAAATTTTTTCAACAAAGATGTGAATTAGGAAGGATTGGTCGACGAAATATGAACCGGAAACTGAATCTTGATATATCTCAGGACTATCCATTTTTGTTACCACGAGATGTATTGATTGCTACGGATCATTTGATCCGAATGAAATTTGGAATGGGTACACTTGAACTTGATGATATGAATCACTTGAAAAATAAACGTATTCGTTCTATAGCGGATCTGTTAAGGGATCAATTCGGACTGGCTCTTGTTCGTTTAGAAAACGCGGTTCGAGGAACTATATGTGGAGCAATTCGGCATAAATTGATACCGACTCCTCAAAATTTGGTAACTTCAACTTCATTAACAACCACTTATGAATCGTTTTTTGGCCTACATCCTTTATCTCAAGTTTTGGATCGAACTAATCCATTAACACAAATCGTTCATGGACGAAAATTGAGTTATTTGGGTCCTGGAGGATTGACGGGGCGAACCGCTAGTTTTCGGATACGAGATATTCATCCTACTCACTATGGACGTATTTGTCCAATTGACACGTCCGAAGGAATCAATGTTGGACTTATTGGCTCCTTAGCCATTCATGTGAGGATTGGCCATTGGGGATCCATAGAGAGTCCATTTTATAAAATATCTGAAAGATCAAAAGCAAAAGAGGCACAGATAGTTTATTTATCACCAAAAAGAGATGAATATTATATGATAGCAGCGGGAAATTCTTTGGCCTTGAATCGGGGTATTCAGGAAGAACAGGTTGTTCCAGCTCGATACCGTCAAGAGTTCCTGACTATTGCATGGGAACAGATTCATCTTAGAAGTATTTTTCCCTTCCAATATTTTTCTATTGGAGCTTCCCTCATTCCTTTTATCGAGCATAATGACGCGAATCGGGCTTTAATGAGTTCTAATATGCAGCGCCAAGCAGTTCCGCTTTCTCAGTCTGAGAGGTGCATTGTTGGAACTGGACTGGAACGCCAAACGGCTCTAGATTCGGGGGTTTCCGCTATAGCTGAACACGAGGGAAAAATTTTGTATACTGATCCTCACAAGATCATTTTATCAAGTAATGGGGACACTACTATAAGTATTCCATTAGTTATCTATCAACGTTCCAACAAAAATACTTGTATGCATCAAAAACCCCAGGTTCCACGAGGTAAATGCATTAAAAAGGGACAAATTTTAGCGGACGGTGCGGCTACAGTTGGGGGGGAACTCGCTTTAGGAAAAAATGTATTAGTAGCTTATATGCCATGGGAAGGTTACAATTCTGAAGACGCAGTACTAATTAGCGAACGTCTGGTATATGAAGATATTTATACTTCTTTTCACATACGGAAATATGAAATTCAGACTCATGTGACAAGCCAAGGACCTGAAAGAATCACTAAGGAAATACCGCATCTAGAGGCTCATTTACTCCGCAATTTAGATAGAAATGGAGTTGTGATGCTGGGATCTTGGGTAGAAACAGGTGATATTTTAGTAGGTAAATTAACGCCTCAGACGGCAAACGAATCGTCATATGCTCCAGAGGATAGATTATTACGAGCCATACTTGGAATTCAGGTATCCACTGCAAAAGAAACTTCTCTAAAATTACCTATAGGCGGAAGAGGTCGTGTTATTGATGTGAGATGGATCCGGAAAAGGGGGGGTTCCTGTTATAATTCAGAAATGATTCGTGTATATATTTCACAGAAACGTGAAATCAAAGTAGGCGATAAAGTAGCTGGAAGACATGGGAATAAAGGTATCATTTCAAAAATTTTGCCTAGACAAGATATGCCCTATTTGCAAGATGGAACACCTGTTGATATGGTCTTCAACCCATTAGGAGTACCATCACGAATGAATGTGGGACAGATATTTGAATGCTCGCTCGGGTTAGCGGGGGATCTGCTAAAGAGACATTATAGAATAGCACCTTTTGATGAGAGATATGAGCAAGAGGCTTCGAGAAAACTAGTGTTTTCCGAATTATATGAAGCCAGTAAGCAAACAAAAAATCCATGGGTATTTGAACCCGAATATCCGGGAAAAAGCAGAATATTTGATGGAAGAACAGGAAATCCTTTTGAACAACCTGTTCTAATAGGAAAGTCCTATATTTTAAAATTAATTCATCAAGTTGATGATAAAATCCATGGACGTTCTAGTGGACATTACGCACTTGTTACACAACAACCCCTTAGAGGAAGGGCGAAGCAAGGGGGACAACGAGTAGGAGAAATGGAAGTTTGGGCTCTAGAGGGATTTGGTGTTGCTCATATTTTACAAGAGATGCTTACTTATAAATCTGATCATATTAGAGCTCGTCAAGAAGTACTTGGTGCTACGATCATTGGAGGAAGAGTATCTAACCCAGAAGATGCTCCAGAATCTTTTCGATTGCTCGTTCGAGAACTACGATCTTTAGCTCTAGAACTGAATCATTTCCTTGTATCTGAGAAGAACTTCCAGATTAATAGGAAGGAAGCTTGATCTGAATGAATCAGAATTTCTATTCTATGATTGACCGGTATAAACATCAACAACTTCGAATTGGACTAGTTTCTCCTCAACAAATAAAGGCTTGGGCCAACAAAATCTTACCTAACGGGGAGATAGTTGGGGAGGTGACAAAGCCCTATACGTTTCACTATAAGACCAATAAACCGGAAAAAGATGGATTGTTTTGTGAAAGAATCTCTGGGCCCATAAAAAGTGGAATTTGTGCTTGTGGAAATTATCGAGTGATTGGAGCTGAAAAAGAAGACCCGAAATTTTGTGAACAATGTGGGGTGGAATTTGTTGATTCTCGGATACGAAGATATCAAATGGGATACATCAAACTCGCATGTCCAGTGACTCATGTGTGGTATTTGAAACGTCTTCCTAGTTATATCGCGAATCTTTTAGATAAACCCCTTAAGGAATTAGAAAGCCTAGTATACTGCGATGTGTGATTTGATCAAAATTTTCGTTTTACAGATTCGGACTGAGAAACTGTCATCCCATTCAATCCGATTGGGATGCCCCCGGCTCTGACATGTATTTTGGGAGAAGTAGAAGTAACATGAAACTCAGAATTATAGGTGTATTCAATACTTCCAGATGAAAGGGGAATTGATCCATGGTCGATTCCGTATAAATAGGAATTGCTAGTTATACCTCGTGAAAAAAAAAAAGACTTTTTTTGTGGAATCAGCTATTCTATTTCTTTCTAGATAGATTCCGTTTAAGCAAGCAAATATAGTATGGTTACAGAAGTCTATCTATCGCATATATGCTTCAAGGGACATCATGGCATAACCATCGAGGTGAGTAGGGGCCTAAAAGATCGAATAGAACGATATATAGACAAGTAAATCCCTTACGAGTCCCAAAGTATTCTTTTAAGTTTAAAGGGATTCATCATTTGACGGGAAGTAGACTACTCAAAAATCTCATATTTTCATTTTGTCCAATTTTGTCATAAGTAATTCGAAAAATGAAAGTAAAAAAAAAAAGAAGAATGAATCCTTGGTCCTTAGTAGGAACTTGAGTAAGGAGTAGTTCTTTGTTTGGAGGGTTTTTCGAACAAACTTTTAAAATCAGAAAGAATCCCCTTTTTGAGGTAACTACTTGAGCCGGATGAAAGGAAACCTTCACGTCCGATTTTAAAGGGGGAATCCTATCCTACAGGAACCTATCTCGATTTTTCTTTTGCTAGGCCCGTAGCTAAAAAACCCACTTTCTTACGATTACGAGGTTTATTCGAATATGAAATCCAATCCCGGAAATACAGCATACCACTTTTTTTTACTACCCAAG